CTCAATTGAATATAGAATTAAGACAGCAATCCATACAAGTAGCGGGTTGGTTACCTGCGCAGAAGTATAAAGATCTTCCTTCTTTGGGCAAAGGAGTTTATGTCTGTGGTGTGAACCCTTTTTTAAGCCGTACAGCAACCACTTTACTAAGACGGGACAATTGTGAATTAATTGTAGCTCCTTTCCCGATTGGACCGGACGGGACACGGGCTTGGATTGAAAAGATTTGTTCTGTTTTGGAGATTGAACCCCAGGGTCTAGAGCAAAGAGAAGAACAGATTTGGCAAAGTTGCAAGGATTATCTTGATTTGGTACAGGGAAAATCCGTCTTCTTCATGGGAGATAACTTGCTAGAAGTCTCTTTAGCAAGATTATTAATCAGATGTGGAATGATCGTTTATGAAATAGGCATTCCATATATGGATAAAAGATATCAAGCTGCTGAATTAGCACTTTTACGTGATTCCTGTAGAAAGAAGTGTATACCAATACCACGAATTGTGGAAAAACCAGACAATTCCAATCAAATACGGCGTATGCGGGAGTTACAACCTGACCTGGCCATCACGGGAATGGCTCACGCGAACCCATTAGAGGCAAGAGGAATTAGTACAAAATGGTCCATTGAATTTACTTTTGCTCAGATTCATGGATTTTCCAATGCAAGAGACGTGCTTGAATTAATTACCCGTCCTCTAAGACGGAATGAAAATTTAGAAAACTTAGATCGGGCTACTCTGGTGAGAATTAACAAACAAGAAGATCCATCGGAACGTCAACACTAACATATTTCATAATCCTTGGAGACATACAGGAAATGATTCTATTCCACTTTTCCCTTTGATTCAAGTTTGTTTTTATGATCAATACTTTTGACATTCATTTCTCTTCCATTCCTGAGAAAAAGAGAGGATCCATCGAATCTCAAGTATGGTTTTTCACCAATCGAGTTCAAAAACTCAGTAGACACCTCGGGACACATAAAAAAGACTATTCCTCCCAAAGGAGTCTGCGGAAACTTTTGATCAAACGGAAGCGACTTCTTCTTTACTTATACAATAAAAAGAAACTTGGTTCCAAACCAAACTAATTTGTTTATCATAAGTTTTCAACTTAATTTATAAGGAATTTTTTACAAAATCTATTTAAAAAAACAAAAAAAATGGCTGTTCCAAAAAAACGGAAATCTGGGAATAACAAAAAGCTTTGGCGAGCGAAAGCATTGAAATTCAAAAAAATCCTTAGTAATTTTAAGATTATCGATCATATGTATTCAAAATATGAAGGATTCAAAAAGTCATTAAAACAACAAAAATAAAGAGATAAAATTTTATTAAAAGATGATAAAAAAAAAAAAATATAGAATATTATTTATATAAAATAGAATATTATATGGAGAATAAATGGCTCATTCAGTCAAAATTTATGATACATGCATTGGTTGTACGCAATGTGTACGAGCATGTCCTACTGATGTTTTAGAAATGGTCCCTTGGACCGGTTGTAAGGCTAAGCAAATAGCCTCTGCTCCACGAACAGAAGATTGCATAGGTTGTAAAAGATGTGAATCTGCTTGTCCAACAGATTTTTTAAGTGTACGTGTTTATTTAAAAAACGAAACCACTCGTAGTATGGGACTAGCTTATTAAGTAAAAACTTATAAAGAAACAGTCTTTAAAAAGTTTGTTTATCCAAGGTGAAAAAAACATCTATGTAAAAAGATGTTTTTTCACCTTGGATTACTTTCTTTTTCAATTAACCATTATAAATGAACCATCCATAACTATGAAAACCTATCCCTAAAAGATTGACACCAAAATAGCATATCCAAACAAACAAAAATCCAATAGAAGCTACAAGTGCTGGTTTTTTACCTTTCCACCCTTTATTCAATCTTATATGAATATAGATTGCAAAAATTAGCCATGTTATTAACGCCCAAATTTCTTTTGGGTCCCAATTCCAATAAGATCCCCAAGCTTCGTTAGCCCATACTGCTCCTGAAAGAATACCTATAGTTAAAAGGATAAAACCGATAAATAGTGTATAATAACCCAATTGATCTAATTGTTGAATTAGTTGAAGTTTACGGAAATTTTCTACTAAAAAAGGAAAATAACTTTTCTCTTTTTTTTCTACACTAATATTTGAACATAAAAAAAGAGATAAAGAAAATTTTTCCTTTGAACTCAAAATTAAGAGAGCAATAGAAGCTAAAGATCCACATAAAAGAATTATATATGCAAGTAATATTATAATGACATGCATCATTAACCAATGAGTTTGTAAAGAAGGTACTACCGTTTCGGTTTGTTGCATTTCTTTAGGAAGAACTAAAGTAGCAAACCCGTGAGTAAACATAGCGCTTGGTGTTGTAATTGCACCCAACCAACGAATATTAGGATTTAAAACTTCCAGAATAATCTGGATCAAACATGAATTCCATGAGATAAATATTAAAGATTCATATAAATTACTTAATGGTAAATGTCTTGAGGAAAACCAACGAATTATTAATACTATCGTTAAACAAAAAAAAGTAAAAATTAAGCCTCTTTTCCCAGAAATTCTTAGTTCTTTTACTGGGTAAAAAAAGATTCCCCCAAAAATAAAAGCAATTACTAAAATTAGAGAAAAATAGAATTGATTGAATATTTGTTCTAAAGTTACAAATAACATAGGTCCTCCTTAACTAAAAAAAAAAAACTAACATATTTAAACTGTTGAACTAAATAGTAGGTTTTGCCGCCACTCGGACTCGAACCGAGAAGCTCAAGCACTGCTTCCTAAGAGCAGCGTGTCTACCTATTTCACCATGGCGGCTTATTTCTATATTAAATAGAAATAAATAGAAAACTATTGAAAAATTGTTTTCATTATAAAAATACAAAAATATCCAATTAGATATAGATTCATTAAAAAATAAACGGAGCCTGATCTAGATGGTCGTTGATATCACGGAGTGTTTAAGTCGCAGGTTCGACTCAAACACAAAAAAGGAGGGAGATAGTATGTTTGGATACTAGACATTTTAGTATCCAAAACAATAAAAAAAGAAATAGAAAACGAACAGTTCGAAGCAAATTGTTGTATAAAAACAACTCAAATATAAGTTTTTCTCTTTTCTTTTATCAATCAATATATTGAATATAACACTTTTTTGTCAAGCAAAAAATACTCTAAAAATAGAATTACAACTTTTTAAAATAAACAAAACATACGTATTCTCCAAATAGAATTACGACTTCCATCAGCCGTATTAAACCAATATCTATTCATGCAAAGAAGATCCTCTAGACGATAACTAGGCCAAAGAGTTTGTTTCATTTTTATTTTCGATTCTAAATATATATTTTTAGTAATTTTTTGATTAAAATGAAAATTATCTTCAACGTTTTTTTTTTTTTTCGGTTTTTTACAATTCAAACGATTTAATATACGAAATTCCCTACGACGTTTTGGAAGAAAAATATCTTCAAGAAAGATATTATTAAGTTTCAAAAAAGATTCAGTCACTTGTTTCTCTAAATTTTCTTTAGGAAATAAAAATGAAATATTAATAAGTCTTCGTCTTAAAACTTTTTCCATAGGTAATTGTGAAACAGGTTTGATTACTCTTTTTAGTATTATATTTTTTATATCTTTATTACGAAAATCTAATTTTTTCATATCATGTGTAAATAAGAAAAATTCAATAGGCATATCTTGAAAATATATATTAACAAAAACTTTTATTCTTTTGGGATCATTTGCCATTTTTCGTAAAATAGAAAATTGTTTAATCAAATTGGTATAAGATATTTTCATACTTTTCCAATACAAAATTTCTTTGTGTAAAGTTTTAGCAAATAATCTGTACATGTCATCATCACGCTCTTCATTTATGAAATCATCATCTTTTTGATCATCAATTAAATCTAATAACTTCTGTAAATGTTGTTCTCGGCGTTTATACTCGTTATTTGTAATTTTTTTCTTTTTTTCTATTAAAATTTCCTCAAGTATTGCTTGTTTTTCTAACGTATTACTTATATTTAATGTTGTTTCCTCTTTAATTTCTTTTTTTTTCTCGTTTTTTTTAGGTTCTTTCGCTTGTTTTTTATTTTTGGAACAAAAATAAGATGCAAGATACTTTCGTTTTTCGATTTTTTTATCTATTATTTTGTCTAATAATTCTTGCTCTGCTTTACTTTCGATCCAATTTTGTCTTATTGTAGATATTTCGGCACATTTATAACCAAACCTTTTTTTTAACAATTTTCTTTTTTTTTCTTGTTTTGTTAATCGTTTTTGTTGTGCTGCCAAAATTTCTAGTTCTTTGTGTATACTTTCTTTTTTCTTTTTTACATCTATACCATCCTTTTCTGCTTTCTTTAAAAGTCTTTTTTTTTGTATTAATTTTTTTTTTTTTGCTTGTTCTTGTCTCCATTTTTGAATGAAAAAGGCACGTTTCTGTAGTTTTATGAATTCAAAATACACTCGTTCCTGTGTTGATAACAATTTTTTTCTTTTACTCAGTAGCTGTATTGACGGCATATTATTGCATACTTCCCAGAAACGGCATCTTTTTCGTCTACAAAAAATCCAATATCTTATAAAAAATATCTCAAACTCTCGTTTTTCTTGTTCTGTTTTTGTTTCGGAAATAAAATGAAATTTCAGAATTCCTTCGAAATGTGTGAATAATTCATTATTGATTTTGTTTGATAATTCATTTAAAAATTCTTCAGTGTCTTGAAAACCCATCTTATAATTTAAGATAGAATCAGAAAAAGATTCTTTTGGTGAATACAACCCAATTCTTTTTTTTTCTAAAAAAAACCTAGAAATCTCTTTTTTATTGAAATCAAGATAATCATATGCTAAAAGATTCAATCTATAACGTTTATTTAGCTTAAACAGAATTTTTTTTTTGTAAGATGTAAGCATCAAAGCATTTTTTTCTATTTGGTCTTCTTTGAAATTTTTCTTTTTTATTTTCCATTGTTGACTAACCTTACTTCTCCATAAATTAGGTTCTATATAAGACCATAAGAATTCTGAATTTAAATCGTAACGATCATAACAATTTATCCAATGTTTCCAATTCTTTTTCTTATATTGTTGAGGTTCTTTATATCCGCTTTTTGGATCTAATAACAATTTTTTTATGTTTTTTTTAATGAATGGATACGACGAAGTTTTTGTTTCAAAAAACTGTGTTAAAATAGATTTATCTTTTGTTACACAACGCCATATATCATGGAAAACATATGCTTGAGAAAGTCTCTTATCATGAGTAAGACAAAAAAGGTTTACTACTTGCTTTCTATTGAAAAAAAATATTCGTTTAAAAATTATTATCAGAGGTCTTGTGAAATAAATCCTAGATAAATAAATAAGATTTTTCAAAAAATAAAAAAAAACATCTCTATAAATATCAAAAATTTGATTAAATTTTTGCAAAAAAAAGAACCAATTTTTGATTAGTGGCCCATTTTTTGAAATGTTGTTTTTTTTTGAGTTTCCCGTCAAAGATGATTGCTCTAATTGCTTATTCTTATTAATTATTTTTCTTCTTAAATTATCTATTTCGTTTTGTATAGCATATGATTCATGATATTTTTTTTGAATGTCTTCTTTTAAACAATTGAGACTATTTTTTATTTGAATTATCCAAGTATCATGATCTAGATGACTCGATTTTTGGATATTTTTTTCTGAAAAACATTCGTTTTTGTTCTTAGACCAAATTTGATTTAATCTTTTTTGAGAATGGATATTTGTTTCTTTCGAGTAAATACTTTTAATTTGATCTTGAACTCTTTTTATATTCGAGAAGAAGTTTTCTTCTTTAAAAAACGGAAAGGTTAAACTAAAATCTACTGAAAGTTCCGAAAGTTTCTTCTTTATTTCTACTAAAAGCGGTTGCCAAAAAGCGAGTGTTCGTACCTTATTACCATAAGGGGTATAAACTTCATATCCTCCTATCGACATATAGGTAGGTTTAACTCTATGACTGGTATCCAACGGTTTATGCCAAGGTTTTAAACGAAAAGGATTCAAAATTTTGATTTGAAAACCATCTTCCCACCATTTGCCTGGACGGCTTTCTTCAGAAAATTCTATACCATCAAAGGTACAATTTATATAAATTTCCTGAGAAAGTTCTTCCCAGTCTTCTTGAAATTCTGGAACTTGTAATAATAAAATGCGACCGATATTTTTAATACCAATCAATAAAGGTAATACTAGTTTTCTTCTCAAGAAAGCTTGAGCTATTAATAAAGGTCCCCTAATTCTATGAAACACATGATGATCCAATTTAGCTAAATTTGCATAGTATTTTTTTTTATACACGGATATTCTTAGGTTTTTCACTATTTTTGATTGTTTATCCATAGCTGATGGATTCAATCTTTGAATAAACTTATTATTTATTTTTAAAAAGACTTGAACAACCATTTTACATAAACTTCTAATACGGAAATTTAAAATCGAAACCAAAATTATCTGAAAGTCTATCTTTCTATTTATATAGGACTTGTTTTTCATTCTACAAACCACAGGAGAATGTATTTGTTTTTTTAAAGATCTAAAATTCAGACGAAAAGGTTTAATAGATCTTCCTTTTCGAGATCTTATGCTTCCTTTAAACATGTATAAACGATTATTACACGAAGCATGTTTAGCTCTGACAAATAATTCTGTATCATCGCCATATTCGTCTTCATAATATCCTACGTTTTTTAAAGGAGCTGCGCGAAAATCTGATTTATTTGTTTGTTCTTCGTATAAAAAATCTTGAATCAAATCAGATTCCCATTGAGGTAGTTCTTTTCGAACTTCACTTTCTTCAATTTTTTGAAAAGAAGGGGTAGACGAGTTCATCTCTTTGTTTTGTATAGAATTAAGTTCTATGTCTTTACTTTTATTTGTTTCTTTGAGTTTTTCTTCCTCAATTATTTTCGATTCTAATTTTTCAAAATAGATAAAAACTAAATGCCTATTTTTATCTTTCAAAACTAAAAACAAATTGATAATGTTTTTATAGGGAAAGTTTTTATCATTAATTTGTTTATAAAGAAGCTTGAACAGAAAATATGTGTAAACCTTATTACGATTTATTTGTGATATAGTTTTTATTACTATATTTTTTTCTTTCTTTTTGTTTTCAAAAAAAGGATCTTTACAATTGAAATATTTCCATTGCGAAAAAGATTCAATATTAGGAAATATTGAACGAACATGATCGAAAGAAAAGTAGTTCCAAGGCATTTTCTCGTTTTCTTTTTTTGAGTCCATAAAAATAAGCTTAATATATTCGTTCTCTTTTTCAAGCGAAGAACTACAAATATTTTTAATACCATAAAAATAGCTATGAAAAACTATATTTTTTGACTGTTTTATGTAATATACATATGAGTTTTGCAAATTTTTTCTCTTTTGATAATCAGAAAAATCTAACAGATCAAAAAATGTTCTACTTTTTATCATCTGTTCTTTTTTTTGTTGTTCTTCAACAATAATTTGTTCAATTAAGTCTTGTTCAGTTTTTTCAAACCGAAGAATAAAACGAGTTTTTACTGTATCATAAAAATCTAATTTTTCTTTTATTCGTCCCATAGCAAGAAGAAGTCTTTCTTCAGGTGTGATTTCTTCTTCTTCAGGAAACATTTCGAAAGTAATTGAATCCCTTCCTTTTTGTATTTCGTAAACATTTTTATACTCTTTTTCCTGTAGTTCTTTTTTCTTCAATCTTTTTTCTAATTTATTCCATAAAATTTCTATTGCTCTTTCTTCTTTTCGCTTTTTTCTTTCCTCGTTATATACTTTCCCAAATGCTTTCCATCTTGTCATCGATAATTTTTCTACTAGTTTATAATATTTCATTAACAAACGAGATGATTTACAAAGTAAAGGATCTTCAAATTCTTGAAAAGTTTCTCCTCGAGAGAGTGTTAATTGTATTTTTTTTTCCAATGCTTCTTTCTTTGTACTTCCCGCGCGTTCCTGGATCCACATTTTTCTTTTTTTAGGCCAAAGTAGAGTTTTTTCTTTTATCAGTTGGTATACACGTTGGAGAACGAATTTGATCATAGTTGGTTGAAAAGTTAAAGCCCAATCATAGACTCGAATTGGCTTAACTGTATATCTTTTTTGGTCTTCTTCTCTCGCTAGAGTTTCGGCTTTATTTATTCTATTTACTCTATTCCTAAATTCTTTCCATAAAACATTTTTTCTATTTTTCAAATTATTTGTCCATATTTTATCATTATGAGAATAAGTTTTTTTAAAATCTTCTAAATTTTTAGCTAAGATAAATTTCGTTGGTAATAATGTAAAACAAAGCTTTTCTTTACCGTCACTATAGCAGTGACCAAAAAAGTATTGGGATACTCGGTCTTTTAGAAAAGGTAAGAAACTCACGCCAGGTTTTATGTATGTATTTCGTATCCATCTCTGATAATTAAAAAATAAAACAGGCCACTCCAAAGGCCATAATTTTTTCCATTTTGAAAAAGTATTTTTTTGGACTAAACTATCTTCTTTCTTTTTTTCTAAAGATGTACCTTTTTCAAGGTCCCATACTAAACTTTGATCTGTTTGTTCGTTATCATTTTTTACCCAAGAGAAATTTGTTCGCCACGGATAGATAGAGCATGGTATTCGTACTGATCCTAGGAAACAATAGATATAACAAAAAAAAATTAGACCACAAAATCTTTTTATTTGATAGTTTGTATATGTACTTTTGTTCAAACGGATAAATAGCAATTTTATAAAATGAAGCAAAAGTAAATTACTCCCAACATAGCCACAAAAAACACAAAGAACAAAAACAAAATTAGAACTATATCTAAAAAGAAAAACATTAATAAGTCTTGTTAATGTCGAATTGCCAAAAATAACAGGGTTAAGCAATTGAATAAGACATCCATCTATAAAAAAAGTACAGTTTTTTTGCAATGAGCAAAAAACAGTTTGTATTTCCCGTTTTTTTGTATAAAAAAAAAAACGGGAAACTAAGTAAGGCAAAACTACTAAAGATATTAAATGAGGTTTTATTAATGTTTGGTAAAATGGAGCATAATAGATAGATAGATATATTAAAAATTGTCCTGCAAAAGATCCACTAACAAAGACTTTGCCTTCTGGGATTCCGATAAAAAGAAAAGTTCTTAAAGAGAATAAAAAGTTTGGACCAAGAGATAAAGTTGATAAAAATCCGTACAATAGTCCAATCGTCACGTTTTTTGGAACAGCCAT